TTTTTTTTACATTTTGTGTATTTTATGCACAAATTAAAATGGCTATTAGTTGGACTAAATTTGTATGTTTTGCTTTAGTCAACAAAAATTTTTATTTGGTTGTCAATTGATCATTTAATATAAGTGTTCTATTATTATATATTACATTTATTTCAATGTATGCTTATCATTTATTTAACAATAACTGATTATTAATAATCATACATTTCCCAAAAGTTTTAGCTACTTATATTTTTAGGGGAGAAAGAAATGATTAGATAATAATATATTTATGTTAATGTACATATATATATTACATTATTAATATGGTATATAAACAATACACTTTATTTAATTATAGTTATTACTATTTAAAATAATCTGTTATATTAATTATAATAATATAATTATCTAATTAAATTAATTCATTACTAATATATAATTACATATATTATAGAATATAACGGATTTAATTATATACTATCTCATACTATATTAAAAGCAATATTATATTAATATAATTGATTTATATTATTTAATCTTTACCATATAGTTAAAAAAAGGTAAAGATTAAATATAGGGGAAATAAACAACCCTTTTCATATTTGGTCCATGTTAAATTTTTGTTGCATGTAATAGAGAAGTTGTTGTTGTTGAAAGGGGATGAATTATTCTAGCTTTTCTTGTTTTTTTATTATTGTTTTTTTTTTATTTTTCTAGGTATTTTTGATTTTATTTGTTTTAGACAGTAGTTTTTTGTTTAAAATAGACCAGGTGATTTTTTTGAAAAGTTTTATTCTTGCTTATTTATTCATTTTTTCTTTGTATTATATGCAAGTTTTGTAAAACTAAAAGTTCTTTTTGCAGTGATTTAATTTAATTATCAAGTAATTTTGGAATTAGTAATTGATTTAGTATTGGCATAATTCGTGCCAGCAGCCGCGGTTATACGATTAATGCAAGTGAATATATTTGGTTAAAACAGTTGTTTTTATATTTAGGATTAATTTAGAGGTTTATAAGGTGAAATTTTAAAATTTTTTTATGATTCTTATTTTATGATTCTGTGAAACTTAAATAATAAACTAGGATTAGATACCCTATTATTTTAAGTGTTAATTTTGCTTACCTGGGTAGTAATTAGTTAGGATCTTAAAACCCAAAGAATTTGGCGGTATCTTATTCCATTTAGAGGAACCTATCCCGTAATTGATAATACACGATTAACTTTACTTAATTTATTTGTTTGTATATCTCCGTTAACAGAAAATCTTTTTGGAGTTATAATTTTCTTAATTTGTAATTTTAAAATATTTCAGGTCAAGGTGCAGCTTATAATTAAGAGGAGATGGGTTACAATAAATTTTAGTTTATTACGTATTTGATAGTGAAATACTATTAATAAAGGTGGATTTAATAGTAATTTAATTTATTTAATTTAATTGATATTGGCTCTGGGGTGTGTACACATCGCCCGTCACTCTCATTATTGATTAATCTATTTTAATTTTAAGTTAGTTTCAATTTAGATGAGATAAGTCGTAACATAGTAGATGTACTGGAAAGTGTATCTAGAAAGTTTATCGAGATATAACTTATTAGTGAAGTATTTCATTTACACTGAAAATTTTTCTGTGCGATTCAGGATATCTTGAGGTTTATTATATTATTTTTTATTATTGTTTATTTCATTATTTAATAGAAATAACTTTATTTTATTTTGTCTTAGTATATTTTAAATGAATTGATTAAAATTATTATAGTTAATTAGTAATGTAATTGGATTATGAAATATTATTTTAAATTAATAAAAGTAAATTTTTTTTGTTGTACCTTTTGTATCAGGGTTTATCAATATTTTAGTATAAATGTACTGTTCTCGATTTAGGTTGATCTACAAACAAATATTAGTTAATGTGTTATAATTATTAATAATTTGTTTTTAGAGATGAAATGTTATTCGTTTCCTAAGGTTTCTAGTTTCTTAAGAAAAAATTTAATTTTTTAGGTTTAATGTTTTATTTAATTTTTTAATTAAAAATATTAAACTATTTATTTTTAAGGGGATAAGCTCTTGAATAAATATTCTATAATTTATTTAATTTTAATATAATAATAAGCTTTAAATCAGCTATTTTTAAGATTACGTTTTAGTTCATTATTATTTATTATGATTTTATAATTATTTTAGATTTTTTATTAAGATAATTAATTTAATGTTTAAATTTTTGTAATAATGATGGAATTAGTATATTTATTTTGTTTGTAATATTTTATATTATTAATTTATTATAAGGAACTAGGCAAATTGATTTCCGCCTGTTTATCAAAAACATGTCTTCTTGATAATATTTTGAGGTCTGGCCTGCTCACTGAAAATTTTAAAGAGCCGCGGTATTTTGACCGTGCAAAGGTAGCATAATCATTAGTCTCTTAATTAGAGGCTGGAATGAATGGCTTGACGAGAAATTAACTGTCTCTTAATAAATTTTAAAAATTAACTTTTGAGTTAAAAGGCTTAAATTTTTCTTTAGGACGAGAAGACCCTATAGAGCTTAACATTTAAATTAGATATTTTTTTAAGATGGTTTTTTATATTTAATGGTAATGTTTTGTTGGGGTGACATGAAGAATTAATAAACTCTTTATTATAGAATCATTAATTTATGTTTATTTTGATCCATAATTTATGATCATAAGATTAAGTTACCTTAGGGATAACAGCGTAATTGTTTTTTAGAGCTCATATTGACAAAGCAGATTGCGACCTCGATGTTGGATTAGGAAAAATTTTGGGTGTAGTAGCTCAATGATTAGGTCTGTTCGACCTTTAAATTCTTACATGATCTGAGTTCAGACCGGCGTAAGCCAGGTCGGTTTCTATCCTAAGATTAATAAATTCATATTAGTACGAAAGGACCATATGAATGGAATATTTTTTTATTTTGATTAAAGTTAATTGTTACTATTTTGACAGATTAATGTGTTGAATTTAGAATTCATTTATGTAGATTTATTCTACAAATAGTATTGATATATTATGATTTACTAATATTTATTTTAAATTTTTTACTTTTAATTATTTGTGTTTTAATTAGTGTAGCTTTTTTAACTTTATTAGAACGAAAGGTATTAGGTTATATTCAAATTCGAAAAGGTCCAAATAAAGTTGGTTTTATTGGTATTCCCCAACCTTTTAGTGATGCTATTAAACTAATTTGTAGGGAACATCCACTTCCTATTATGTCAAATTATTTACTTTATTATTTTTCTCCTATTTTTAATTTAATAATTTCTCTAATTGTTTGAATAATTTTTCCTTATTTGACTTATATATGTTCATTTTCTTATGGGTTTTTATTTTTTTTATGTTGTACTAGATTAAGTGTTTATACTGTAATAATTGCTGGTTGATCATCTAATTCAAATTATTCATTATTAGGTTCTTTACGTTCTGTTGCTCAAACTATTTCTTATGAAGTAAGATTATCTTTAATTTTACTATCTTTAATTATTTTGATTGGTAGTTTTAATATATTGGATTTTATAAATTATCAACTTTATTGTTGGTTTATTATTATTTCTTTTCCTTTAGCTTTATCTTGTTTTGCTTCTTGTTTGGCAGAGACTAATCGTACTCCTTTTGATTTTGCTGAAGGTGAATCTGAACTTGTTTCTGGTTTTAATATTGAATATGGTGCTGGTGGATTTACTTTAATTTTTTTAGCTGAATATACTAGAATTGTTTTTATAAGTATATTATTGACTTTAATTTTTTTGGGTGGTGATTTTTATTCTTATTCTTTTTTTATTAAGCTTGCTTATATATCATTCTTATTTATTTGAGTTCGTGGAACTTTGCCCCGTTTTCGTTACGATAAATTAATATATTTAGCTTGAAAGAGTTTTTTACCTTTATCTTTAAATTTTTTTATTTTCTTTATTGGATTTAAGATTTTATTGATTCTATGTATTTAGTGAAATTTTTCTAGAATTAATAAGTTAATAGAAGAATTAAACTTCTAATTTTATGTTTTCAAAACATATGCTTTTCATAAGCTAATTAACTTGTTTTAATTATTCTTTAATTATTTTGTCTCATATATTGGCTACATGAATATTAATTAAAAAATAAGAAAAGTAAATAATTGTTAAGATTTGTCCAGTTATGATATAAGGTTCTTCAACTGGTCGTTTTCCAATTCATGTTAGTAGAAATACAATAATTACTATTATTCAAAATAAAACTTGATTAATAGGGTAGAACTGGATTCCACGAAACTTTGTTTTGTTATAAAATGGTAAAATTATTAAAATTCTAATTGATAAAAATAATGCAATAACTCCTCCTAATTTATTAGGAATAGATCGTAAAATGGCATAGGCAAATAAGAAATATCATTCTGGTTGAATATGAACTGGTGTTACAAGAGGATTTGCTGGTACAAAATTATCTGGATCTCCTAAAATATAAGGGTTAATTAAACATAATAAAATTAATAAAGATGTTATAATTACAAATGTAATTGAATCCTTAAATGTAAAATAAGGATGGAAAGGAATTTTATCAATGTTACTATTTAACCCAATTGGATTATTTGAACCAGTTTGATGAAGAAAAAATAAATGAACTGCAGCTATAGCTGCAATTACAAATGGTAAAACGAAATGAAATGTAAAAAAGCGATTTAATGTTGCGTTATCAACAGCAAACCCTCCCCAGACTCATTGAACTAAATCTGTTCCTAGATATGGGATTGCTGATAATAAATTTGTAATTACTGTTGCTCCTCAAAAAGATATTTGCCCTCAAGGTAAAACGTATCCTATAAATGCGGTTGCTATAACTAAGAATAAAATAATTGTTCCAATTATTCATGTATATATGTATATAAATGATCCATAATAAATTCCCCGCCCTACATGTAGATAAATACAAATAAAAAATATAGATGCTCCATTTGCATGTAATGTTCGAATAATTCAACCATTATTAACATCTCGACAAATATGGACAACTCTTCTAAATGCTATTTCAATATTAGGAGTATAGTGTATAGCTAAAAATAATCCAGTAATAATTTGGATAATTAAACATAATCCTAGTAATGATCCAAAGTTTCATCAGAATGAAATGTTTGTTGGTGCTGGTAAATCAATTAAAGAATTATTTAAGATTTTAATTAGTGGGTGTTTTAATCGTAAAGGTTTATTCATTAGTTTAATTATCTTATTTTTCGGATAGGTCCTTGATTAATATTAGTAATTTTTACTACTGCTACTAGAGCAAGAAACAGATAAATTATTATTATTATAGTAGTAGTTAATGTTGGTTTATTATATAATTTTTCTAAAGATATGGATATTTCTTGATAATTAATTGAATTATTAATATTTATGGTTTCTGTATTTTTAATTGGGTCTAGAAATATTGTCTTATCTACAACAATTAAGATTATTATAGTAATAATTATTATAAATATTGAAATGATTATAATAATAGATTTAGGTTTAAATAACTCATTTGATGCAATTCTTGTAATATAAATAAATAAAACTAATATACCACCAAGAAACGTTAAGAACAAAATATAAGATAATCAAAAACTTTCTATTATTGTTCCTGTAATTAAACCAATAATAAAAGTTTGAATAATAATAAATATTATTATTGATATAGGGTGATTTAGTTTAATAAAATTAATATTTATTATGTTTGATAATGCTATAATAGTTATTTTAATCATTTCAGTGGTTAGTTTATAAAAATATTGGTTTTGGGGACCAAGGATGGAAAAATTTTCTACCCCTGAAGTTTTAAAAGTGGGGGACTTTCTCATTTTCGGTTTACAAGACCGACGTTTTTCTTAAAACTATTAAAACTAATGTATATATTTTCTGTTTTTACTTCTTTGCTATTATATTTTTCTGGTGTTTATGTTTTTTCTTCTAAGCGTAAACATTTACTTATGGTTTTATTAAGATTGGAATATATTGTTCTTTCTTTATTTATGATAATTATTGTTTTTCTTGTTGAGTTTGATTATGACTATTTTTTTCCTGTAATCTTTTTGGTTTTTTCTGTTTGTGAAGGGGCTTTAGGTCTTTCTGTTTTGGTTTCTATAATTCGTTCTTATGGTAATGATTTTTTTAATTCTTTTGTTTTGTCTTTATGTTAAGGTATTTATTAATAATTGTTTTTTTGACCCCACTTTGTTTTTTACGTGGTTGTTGATGATTAATTCATTCAATAATGTTTTTTTCTAGTTTTGTTTTTATACTTTTTTTTTATTCTTATGCTGATTTAAATATAGTTGGATATTGTTTTGGTTTTGATTATTTTTCTTTTAGATTGATTTTATTAAGTTTTTGAGTTTGTTCTTTAATAATTACAGCTAGAGGTTTAGTTTATTTATCTTCTTATCATTCAAGTTTTTTTGTTTTTATTGTTTTGTTGTTATTAGTTATGTTATATTGTTCTTTTTCTAGTTTAAGTTTATTATCATTTTATATTTTTTTTGAGTCTAGATTGGTTCCTACATTACTTTTAATTTTGGGTTGAGGCTATCAGCCTGAGCGTTTACAGGCTGGTTTTTATTTGATTTTTTATACTTTAGTTGCAAGATTACCTTTATTGTTAGTTTTGTTTAGGGTTTATGATGTTTCTAGAACTCTTTATTTTCCTTTATTGTTTGATTTTGGTTCTTATTATTTTATATTTTATATTTTTACTATTTTAGCATTTTTAGTTAAAATACCAATATTTTTAGTTCATCTTTGGCTCCCTAGGGCTCATGTTGAGGCTCCTATTTCTGGAAGAATAATTCTTGCAGGAGTTTTACTTAAGTTAGGTGGTTATGGTATTTTTCGTGTTATGAAAGTTATTTCTTTTTTAGGTATAAAATTTAATTATTTTTGATTATCTTTAAGTTTATCTGGTGGTGTTATTGTTAGATTTATTTGTTTCCGTCAGGTTGATTTAAAGTCTTTAATTGCTTATTCATCTATTGCTCATATAAGAATAGTTATTGGTGGTTTAATAACTATAAATTGATGAGGTTGTATAGGTTCTTTTTCTTTAATGATTGGTCATGGTTTATGTTCTTCTGGTTTATTTTGTTTATCAAATATTATTTATGAGCGTTTGGGAAGACGAAGATTATTAATTAATAAAGGAATAATTAATTTAATACCAAGAATAGCTTTTTGATGATTTCTTTTTAGATCATCAAATATAGCTGCTCCTCCTTCATTGAATTTAATGGGTGAATTGAGTTTATTAAATAGAATTATGTCTTGATCTATTTTTAGAGTTTTGGTTTTAGTTTTTTTATCTTTTTTTAGAGCTGTTTATACATTATATATATATTCTTATTCACAGCATGGTTCTTATTATATAGGGGTTTATACTTGTTCTTTAGGTTATTTTCGAGAGTATCATTTATTACTTTTACATTGATTACCTCTAAATATTTTATGTTTAAAGGGGGATTATTTTTATATTTAATTTGGCTTAAGTATTTTAAAATAAAATATTGTTTTGTGGAATCAAAGATATGAGGTATTTTCATCTTAGGCCGTGTATTTTTTATCTATTTGTTCATTGAGTTTTTTTTCTTTATTTTTCTCTAGAACTTTTGTTTTTATTATAGGTATTTATTATTTAATTTTTGATTATAGAGTTTTTATTGAATGGGAACTTTTTAGATTGAATGGTTCTATAGTAGTTATAACTTTTATTTTTGATTGAATGTCTCTTATTTTTATATCTTTTGTTATATACATTTCTTCCTTGGTTATTTATTATAGAGAGGGTTATATATCTGGTGAAATAAATATAAATCGTTTTGTTATAATTGTTTTAATGTTTATTCTTTCTATAGGTCTTTTAATTATTAGTCCAAATTTAATTAGTATTTTGTTAGGTTGAGACGGTTTGGGTCTGGTTTCTTATTGTTTAGTTATTTATTATCAGAATGTAAAATCTTATAATGCTGGTATATTAACTGCTTTATCAAATCGAGTTGGAGATGTTGCTATTTTAATTTCTATTGCTTGAATATTAAATTTTGGTGGTTGAAATTATATTTATTATTATGATTTTATTTGTGATTCTTTTGAAATAAAGGTTATTACTATAATAATTATTCTTGCTTCTATAACTAAAAGAGCTCAAATTCCTTTTTCTTCTTGACTTCCAGCAGCTATGGCTGCTCCTACTCCTGTTTCTGCTTTAGTTCATTCTTCTACTCTTGTTACTGCCGGCGTTTATTTATTAATTCGTTTTAGTCCTATACTGGTTGTTTATAATTTTGGCTGGTTTTTATTACTGATTGGTTGTATAACTATATTTATGGCTGGATTTGGGGCTAATTTTGAATTTGATTTAAAAAGGATTATTGCTCTTTCTACTTTAAGTCAGCTTGGTTTAATAATGAGAATTTTATCTATAGGTTATTTAAAGCTTGCTTTTTTTCATTTATTGTCTCATGCTTTATTTAAGGCTTTATTATTTATGTGTGCAGGTTCAATAATTCATAATTTAAAGGATTCACAAGATATTCGTTTTATGGGCTCAATTGTTAATTTTATACCTTTAACTTCTGTTTGTTTTAATGTATCTAGATTATCATTATGTGGTATTCCTTTTTTAGCGGGGTTTTATTCAAAGGATTTAATTCTTGAGATGGTTTGTTTAAGTTGAATTAATTGTTTAATTTTTTTTTTATATTTTATTTCAACTGGTTTAACTGCTTCCTATTCTTTTCGTTTATTTTATTATTCTATGTCAGGTGATAATAATTTTTATTCTAGTTTTTCTTTTAATGATAGGAGTTATTTTATTTCTTTTGGTATGTTATCTTTATTATTTGTTGCTGTTTTTGGTGGTAGATTATTATCTTGGTTAATTTTTCCAGTTCCTTATGTAGTTGTTTTACCTTATTATTTAAGGTTTTTAACAATTTTAACAGTTGTTTTAGGTGCATATTTGGGTTATTATTTTTCAAATACTAATTTTTCTTATAATTTATTTTCTTTAAATTTTCTGTCTTTTGTTATATTTTATGGTTCAATGTGATTTATACCTTATCTTTCAACTGGTTTTATTAGATATTTACCTTTAAGGATGGGTTATTATTCATTAAAGTCTTTTGATTATGGTTGGGGTGAAATATTTGGAGGTCAGGGTTTATATAGATTATTTATTTATTTAATTAATTATATTCAAGGTTGATATGATTCAAATTTTAAGATTTATTTATTAACTTTTATTTTTTGAATGTTTATTTTATTAATATTATTCTTTTTATAGAACCTAAATAGCTTATGTTTAGAGTATAACACTGAAGATGTTATGGAAATATTTTTATTTTTAGGTATATTTATAAATAAAATAATATTATTTTTACAGTGAAAATGTAATGTTTTATTTAAACTATATAAATAGAAATGTTAACGGAGTTTAACCGCTAATATGAAAAGTTAGCAGCTTTCATATTGACTTTACATTTCTTTAATTGGAACTTTATTAGTTCAATTATATTATTAACAGTAATATGCCTCTTTTTGGCTTCAATTAATTAGAATAAGGGTATAATTATACCATTTTTCAGGTCGAAACTGAATGTAATATTTTACTTCTTATTCATTAAGGTTAATTGATTTAATCAATATTTTTTGAATGCAACCCAAACGTTATAATTAACTATAACCCTTTAATCTGCTCATTGTAGAGCCCCCTGTTTTCATTCATAATATAACCCTCTTAGTAATACTAACATAAAAAATGTTGTTGATATTGTTCATATCGCAATATTAGATGTTTTTATAATGATTACGACTGGTAAAATTAGTGCAATTTCTACATCAAAAATTAGGAAGATTATTGCAATTAGGAAGAATCGTAGTGAGAATGGTATTCGAGCCGATCTTTTTGGATCAAAACCACATTCAAATGGTGATCTTTTTTCTCGATCATTAATTAGTTTTTTTGATAGGATTGTTGCAATTAATATAATTATTATTGGTATAATAAATCTAATTAGAATTCTTGTTGATAAAATTAAGATTATTTTTCTTGATTTAATTCAAGCTTTTTGATTGGAAGTCAAATGTACTATTTATACTAGAAAAATATTTATCTACCTCATCAATAAATTGAAATATATAGGAATAGTCAAACTACATCTACAAAATGTCAATATCATGCTGCAGCTTCAAATCCAAAATGATGATTAGGAGAGAATTGATTTATTTTATGTCGTGCTAAACACAAAATTAAGAAGATTGTCCCAATAATTACATGTATTCCATGGAATCCTGTGGCGACAAAAAATGTTGATCCATATACTGCATCGGCAATAGTAAATGGTGCTTCTCAATATTCATATGCTTGTAATATTGTGAAATATAACCCTAGTAAAACCGTAAAAAATAAACCCTGAAGTGCTTGGGTATAATTAGATTCCATAAGTCTATGATGAGCTCATGTTACAGTAACTCCTGATGCTAAAAGGATAGCTGTATTCAGTAATGGGATTTGTATAGGATTAAAAGGTTTAATTCCTATAGGGGGTCATATTATTCCAAGTTCAATTGTTGGTGCTAGTCTTCTTCTAAAAAATGCTCAAAAAAATGATAGAAAGAATAAAACTTCTGATGCAATAAATAAAATTATTCCTCATCGTAGTCCAATTGAAACAAACTCCGTATGTAGTCCCTGATAAGTTCCTTCTCGAATTACATCTCGTCATCATTGAATTATTGTTAATAATGTGATTATAAGTCCAATAATAAATAGATTAATATTAAATAAATGAAATCATTTAGCTAATCCTGAAACTAAAACTATCGCTCCAATTGCTCCTGTTAATGGTCAAGGTCTATAGTCCACTATATGAAATGGGTGATTTGAATGGGTTGTTAACATAGGTTTAATAAACTTCTCTAGAATATAATGTTCTTAAGATTGAAAATACGTATGCTTGAATTATAGATACTGCTGATTCTAAAATTAAAAGTATTATTTGTCCAATAATTAAAATTGAGATCAGATTTGTTGATATTGTTGGTCCTGTATTTCCTAATAATGTTAATAATAAGTGTCCGGCAATTATATTTGCTGCTAATCGAACAGCTAGGGTTCCTGGTCGAATAATATTTCTAATTGTTTCAATTAGTACTATAAATGATATAAGTGCTGGTGGTGTTCCTTGAGGAACTAAATGGGCAAATATATGGTTAGTATGATTAATTCATCCAAATATTATAAATCTTAATCATATAGGTAATGCAATTGTAAATGTTAATGCTAAATGTCTAGTTCTTGTAAAAATATATGGAAATAGTCCTATAAAGTTATTAAATAATATTATAATGAATATTGAAATAAAAATGAATGTTGTTCCATTAAATGATTTAGGTCCTAATAATGTTTTAAATTCATTATGTAGGGTTAAATTTATTTTATTTCATATAATGTTAATTCGTGATGATGTTAATCAGAATATTGATGGAATAAAAAATAATCCAATAAATGTTCTAGTTCAATTTATTGAAATATTAAAGATATTAGTTGATGGATCAAAAGTGGAAAATAAATTTGTTATCATTTTCAAGTCTTGTTTTTTCTTTTTATTATTATTTTTTTACTTTTAATAATTTCAGGTTTAAAAGAGAAGAATCTTATTTGATTAAATATAATTATTGTAATAGAAAATAAAATAAATAGTGAGAATCATATAAGTGGTGATATTTGAGGGATTTGATTCAATTATCCCATCAGAAGTAGACGTTAATTTACTATTTTTTGGTTTAAGAGACCATTACTTACTTTCAGTCATCTGATGTTCAAGGTGTACTAGTTATTAGTTATTTTAGATTGACACTCTAATGTTATATTTTAACTAACTCCTTATGTAATTTTAGATAATCATTTGATAAATAAATTTACTGAAGTTCTTTCAATAACAATTGGTATAAATCTGTGGTTTGCTCCACAAATTTCTGAACATTGGCCAAAGAATAATCCCGGTCGATTAATTATGAATGTTCCTTGATTTAATCGACCAGGTGTAGCATCAATTTTAATTCCAAGAGCAGGAACTGCTCATGAGTGTAAAACGTCTGATGCTCTAGTTAAAATTCGAACTTCGGTGTTTATTGGTAAAATTGTTCGGTTGTCAACATCTAATAAGCGAAATCTGTCAATTTCAAGATCTCTTTCTGGTGTTATATATGTATCAAATTCTACTTCTATAAAATCAGAATATTCATATCTTCAATACCACTGTCGTCCAATTGTTTTAATTGTAATTATTGCATCTACTGAGTCGTCTAGAAGATATAATAATTGTAGTGATGGTAATGCAATAAAAATTAATGTAATAGCTGGTAATGCTGTTCATACTATTTCAATTAAATGTCCGTGTAATATATTTCGATTTATTAATTTAATTATTAATATGTATCTTAGTGAATATCCAACAATCACTGTAATTAATAACAATACAACTATAGTGTGATCATGAAAGAATGATAATTGTTCTATTAAAGGTGAAGCTCTATCTTGTAGTGATAAGTTTGATCATGTTGCCATTAAGTTCTAATAAAAGGTTAAACCTTTATGTTTAGAGCTTAAATCTATTGCACTAATCTGCCATATTAGAATCTTGAAATTATTGGTAGTTCTGAATATCTATGTTCTGCAGGTGGATTATTTTGTAATCACTCTGTTGATCTTCTTATGTTTGCTCTAAATATAATAGTTCGATTTATGATTATTCTTTCTCATATGATCAAAATAAACATAATGATTCCTACAATTGAAATTGTAGAGCCAATACTAGAAATTACATTTCATGATGTATATGCGTCTGGGTAGTCAGAATACCGTCGTGGTATTCCTGCTAATCCAAGAAAATGTTGAGGAAAGAATGTGAGGTTAACTCCAATAAATATAATAGTGAACTGAATTTTTAATCATGTATTATTTATTGTTAATCCTGTAAATAAAGGGTATCATTGAATAATACCTCCTATAATTGCAAATACTGCTCCTATAGATAAAACATAATGAAAATGTGCTACAACATAATAAGTGTCATGTAAAACAATATCAAGAGATGAATTTGCTAAAACTAACCCTGTTAAACCTCCAATTGTAAATAAGAAAATGAATCCAAGTGCTCATAATAATGGAGGATTAAAGTTGAATTTTGTTCCATAAAGGGTAGCCAATCATCTGAATACTTTAATTCCTGTTGGTACTGCAATAATTATTGTTGCTGATGTAAAGTAGGCTCGTGTATCAACATCTATTCCTACTGTAAATATATGGTGTGCTCATACAATAAATCCTATTAATCCGATTGATAGTATAGCATAAATTATTCCTAAAGTTCCAAATGATTCAATTTTTCCACTTTCTTGACATACAATATGTGAAATAATACCAAATCCTGGTAAGATTAAAATATAAACTTCAGGATGTCCAAAAAATCAAAATAAATGTTGATAAAGAATTGGATCTCCACCCCCTGCAGGGTCAAAGAATGAGGTATTTATATTTCGATCAGTTAATAGTATAGTAATTGCTCCAGCTAGTACCGGTAATGATAATAGTAGTAGGAGTGCTGTAATTGCTACTGATCAAACGAATAGTGGTGTTTGATCTAGTGTTATTCTTTCCGACCGTATATTAATTGCAGTTGTAATGAAGTTAACTGCTCCTAAAATTGATGAAATACCTGCTAAATGTAATGAAAAGATAGCCAGGTCTACTGACCCTCCCCCATGTGCAATTGCACCTGCAAGAGGGGGGTAAACTGTTCATCCTGTTCCTACACCACTATCCACTATTGATGACACAATTAAAAGAATTAATGATGGTGGTAAAAGTCAAAAACTTATGTTATTTATTCGTGGAAAAGCCATATCTGGTGCTCCAATTATTAGTGGAACTAGTCAATTACCAAATCCTCCAATTATAATAGGTATTACCATGAAGAAAATTATTACAAATGCATGTGCTGTAATAATAACATTATAGATTTGATCATCTCCAATTATAAATCCTGGTTGTCCAAGTTCTGCACGAATGATTATTCTTATTGATGTACCTACTATTCCAGCTCATGCTCCAAATATAAAATATAAAGTTCCAATATCCTTATGGTTTGTTGAAAATAATCATTTTTGCGGTGAGATGGCTGAGTTTATAGGCGATAGACTGTAAATCTATTTATGAGAATATTCTCTCTCACCAGATTATTCCATTGGTCTTATATTCATTAATTATGATTCTAGACTGCAATTCTAGAGGTGTAAAATTTTACTAAGGCCTAAAAGTCCTTCTTTTAATTTTAACTTTGAAGGTTATTAGTTTTATTAACTTAAGTCCTTAGTATAATGAAATTAGTGTTGATGAGCAAATTAACCCTATTGTTGAAATTACTACCATAAAAGGTAAAACTAATATTGTTTTTTTAGTTTTAATTTTTAATGATCAGGAATTTTCTGAATATGATAGGATTAATGCTGAAAATCTAATTCGTAAATAGTAGTATAATGAAATAGTTGTTAGAATTACTATAATTGTTATGATTGAAGTTATGTTGTTTTCAATGAGTAATTGAATAATAATCCATTTGGGTAAAAATCCTAAGAAAGGTGGTAGTCCACCTAGCGATAATAATGATAAAAACATAATAAATTTAATTTCTGTTTTTACATTATTTGCTGTGTAGATCTGATTTAACATTGACAGGTTTATATTTTTGAATATTAAAACTAAAATTATTCTTAGCAATGAGTAAACTAAAAAATATAGCTCTCATACGTTTTCTCTAACAACTAATGATCTAATTATTCATCCTAAATGACTAATTGATGAGTATGCAAGAATTTGTTTTAATGATGTTTGATTAAGTCCTCCTATTGCTCCAACATAAATTCTTAAAATGTTAATTAAGAAAATAAATGTTTTTAGTTGGATACAATAGGATAGAATTATTATGGGGGCAATTTTTTGCCATGTTATTAGAATTAAACAGTTAATTCATCTTGATGCTTTTATTACTTCTGGAAATCAGAAATGAAATGGAGCAGCTCCAATTTTTAACAATAATCTTGACCAGACTATTATAGATGAAATTAACTGTTTTTCTCATCTAATTATATACTTTATTTGAATCAGCAAAATAGAGAATAGTAATATTGTTGATGCTATTGCTTGAACAATAAAGTACTTAATTGCTGATTCATTTATCATTATATTTTTATTATTTGTTAGTATGGGAATAAACGAGAGTAAGTTGATCTCTAGTCCTATTCAAACCCCAAATCAGGAGTTTGATGAGATGGACAGGATCGTTCCTATCATTAATGATGATAGGAAGAGAAGTTTTGTTGAGTTGTTGTTCATTAAAAAGGAGAGGGTTGATGCCTCTATAAATGGGGTATGAACCCATTAGCTTAATTAGCTTACCTTTTTATTTACATTAAGGTGTATGATGCACATTAGTTTTTGATACTAATGGAGATAGTTTAATTCTATCTTATGTAATTTAATGAGGGTAATTAATGCTACTTTATTTATCCTATCAAGATAATCCTTTAATCAGGCACCTCATT